AAGAGAAATCAAAAAAATAGATGGAAATAAATTGCGTCCAATAGGATTTGAACCTATACCAAAGGTTTAGAAGACCTCTGTCCTATCCATTAGACAATGGACGCTTCTCATTCTTTTTTTCTTCTTTTTTATTCGCAAAAAATAGGATTACATGAGAAATTTCTTAGGAAAAAAAGAAGAATGTATATCGAAATCAATGATGTATTTATAATACATACAATATGGAGCGGGTAGCGGGAATCGAACCCGCATCGTTAGCTTGGAAGGCTAGGGGTTATAGTCGACGTTGCTTGATCGTTTTTAACGTCTCTAATTCAAAACCGAACATGAAATTTTCGTTTCATTCGGCTCCTTTATGGAAAATCGATGTATTTCCATATCTAAGCATAAAAGCCAAAAATGCTTATGCTCTAGAAAAAAGAAGTCATCATAAATCGGAAAAAAGATTCCCATCCATAACATCTATGTTAGCTTTTCTTATTCGCTTTCTAGATGATCCCTCTAGAAGGAAAAGATTATCAAATCCTTCTAGTTACTTCGTTCCCTATTTCTATTTCTGGAATCCTTAGGAAAAGAATTTGGTTTCTCCCGAGCTAAAACAATATGTTGATAACTCTAGTAAACCAAAGTTATCGTTTTCTAGCTATTTGACTTCCATTTCTTTATTTTTTATAACACAAAAAAGGAAGGTTTAGTTACGATTAGAACTAAGCTTTTGTATCTTTATCCATGGACCCTTTACTCATACTTATTCAAGTATTCTAATTGAATAAACTTTCAAAAATTATGCTTCACGATTTTCGAATCCCATTTTAGTTTTCTCTTTTCATTAACTAAATCTTGGATCCAAATCACGAAAATCCATATTTTTCCTCAAATGTAGCATTGAAAGGAAGGAAAAGGATTTCATCCTTTTAAGAAATAAAGTTTTGCATCAGAATATGAACAAAACAGAAAGAACCCTTAACCATTTAAGTTGTTAATAGAACGAATCACACTTTTACCACTAAACTATACCCGCTACAATTTCATTATTGTATATAAATTCATCCTTTGTCGAACATAAGGAATAAGACGTAATCAAGATAGCACCAGAATTCTGAAAATTCTAGTGTTGATGCCTATCCTCGATCGTGGGGTTATTTGACTTCATAAAGTCAAATAGTTGAAGTTTCCTTAAATGGCATAAAAGTTATGCTTTTCATTTCAAGTAGCCATTGAAGTTGGACTATAAGAATGAGTTAAGAATATGGAGTTCTTCTTTTTTGAACTGCTAGAACTTCAGACGGTTTCAAACAAAAATGTTAAAACAAAGCTTGGCCTTGAATTGAGCAAGTAAATGAATTAAGTTCTAATTATGATAATTAGAAAATTCATTATATCCATTTCTTTTCTATAATTATATATAGATTATTTTGAGATTGCGTATTTTTTATTATTTCTTTTTTTTATTGCAGTTATATTCCTTATCGTAATTCCATTCAGTAAGTAAATTAATAAATCAGTAAGTAAATTAATAAAAAGAATAATAAAAAATAACATTTATGGCAATAAAAATGGGTTTCGTTCTTGCTTCAATTCAATAACAAGTATTTTGGATTTCTCAGTTATTTATGAATGATTAATTGGAACAAAAAAGGGTAATGGCCCGGCTAGTACTTAGCCAGGCCGGGGGAATAAAAAAAGAGTCCCTCGTAGAAAATGAAAGGCTTAAGGTGCTTTTTCTATCTCTATTTGCTTTTTTCTATCTCTATTGCTGTATCTGGTTCGAATCCTTATTGTTATCGAAATTAAAATTGCTAATCAAATTCATTATATATCGTTATATAATGATATAATATTATTTCATTTCTATCGTTATAATAGAATTAATAAATAATAAACGAAGGATGGCAATGCAACAGTTTTTTAGAAATTTTTGCTTCGCGTGCCACACCAAAAATTTCCTATTTTGCAATAGGGAGAGATGGCTGAGTGGACTAAAGCGTCGGATTGCTAATCCGTTGTATGAGTTATTCGTACCGAGGGTTCGAATCCCTCTCTCTCCGTTTACTTGGATTGCTTGAGACTGAAACTTTCTATTCGAATTCGAAAAAATGCAGTTCTCTTGTTTTATCATATATAAATGTATATATTGGAATCAATAAAAAAAATGAACAAAGCGAGGAGGGGAAAAAAATCTCTCTTTTTTTTATTCTTCACGTCCAGGATTACGTCCTGGATCATTAGATAAGAATCCAAAAATGAACAGAGAAACAAAGGATATTACTACTGCGTAAACAAAGAGTTTCAGAGTAAGCATTATACAATCTCCAAGATTATTTTTTTGGCAAAGGGGAATAAATTCTCTATTTTTCTATCACATATTTTGACATGACACTAAAAAACAGGAACAAATTTCTCGAAAAAAAAAAGTATTTTAAATATTTTCTATTTTCTTTGATTTTTGCGTTCCCAAATTTCTTTGTTTTGTAATAAAATAAGATTCCGATTTTTTCGTTACCAAAATTAGTTTGTGATATTCGCAATTAGGTATTGTCCGGGAACCCAATCAAGTTCTTACTAACTGGAAAGGTAGAACAAGTAAATGGACCGATTCAAATGGAGTTCTAGAGTTATCCAATATAGAAAAATTTTCATTGGATTGAAACTTCGTAATGTAAGACTTATCCGATCTTATCGATTCTTAGAATCTTTTTTTTAGCAAATAAATCATCAATGCTTTTCGAGGAGTATTAACAATTTCATCGAAAACTTACAGCAGCTTGCCAAACAAAGGCTAAAAGAAAAAAGAATAGAGGTATGACGGGCATAACATCTACAATTGGATTGAAAATGGCATAAGCCTCAGGCAATTTGGCAAAGAAAAAATGACTCGAATCGGGGGCGGAATTAAGACAGATACAGATGAAACTAAAGATATTAAGCATAACAAATAGTTTTTGCGGATAATTTTTTTATTGAGTTATTGATATAAGGAAAGGGGAAGAAAGCGAAGAAGGAAGGGAAGTCAAAAAATACTTCTTTTCTTTTTCTTTCAATTCCCTCAAATCAAAAATCCTCCTATTTTCAAACGAAAATACAAGGAATTATACTTTCATACAATATCTTAATTGAATTATATGTAATGATCAATGAATTTATTTTCATTCTATATCGACATATATCTAATCTCAACAACAAAAATAAGAATCACAAAAAATAATTTATATAGTTAATTAAGTGAATGATAATTCGAACGGTTAACTAGCTAATTCAAATGGGAAAAATTCTATAAATAGAAAAAATGATAAAAATTCCCATAGAGGGACGACTTGATACTTGCGCTGAAATGGTAGTATATAATATACTAAACTATAGACATTGAATATCGATGGGGCGTAGCCAAGCGGTAAGGCAACGGGTTTTGATCCCGTGATTCGGGGGTTCGAATCCTTCCGTCCCAATCTCCGATCGTTGGATCGGGGAATTGGTCCCCAATGTATAGATCGGGGATCATGTTGTCTTCTATTTACTAATGGGTAGTCCACAATGTCATGTATTGGCTTCTGTGGCAACTACTACTAATCCCACCCCAATAGTAAGTCCCACCCCAATAGTAAGTCCCACCCAAATAGTATGTCATGTATTGGCTTCTGTCGTAATTTCTAATAGTCCTATCCAAATAGCTAATAGTCCTACCCAAATAGCATGTCATGTATTGGCTTCTGTCGCAACTAATTAGAAACCGAGGATACATGGGTGGATCAATTCGCCCGTGTACCCAACTTCGGGTATCTGGTTTCTCTTAGCATGTCTTGATTTGTCACGTAACTAAGTAAGAAGCAATGACTATTCATAATTTGGTATTGAAATTGCATTGTTTCTCTACGTATTTCAAATTAGAGGAAACTTCTTTATTTTTATTATGGTGAAAATCCGTTTGAAACGGTATGGCCGAAAGCAACGTGCGACTTGAAGGACATCATCCTATGTGGGCCTTTACATCCGCCGTTTTCTATAGAAATGAAAATGCTCCTGACTCGACATAGTTTGTTCTCTTTCGCAGTACCTAAATTTTTTTTAGGTACTAAATAAATAGTACATGATGGAGCTCGAGCAAAAAAGAAAGTGATTATCAAAAATCTGGGGACTGGATCTATGGTTCAAGGTATTTGAAATACCCTTGTAAATATTCTCTATCTATATAGAATAGAATGGAATCTCTATCTATAATAGAATAGAAATCGAAAAATGGAAATTTCACTAGCTTGAAATCAGAAAGCGAAATCTTTCTAAAGCCTAACAAAATTAAAATTAGGAAAACTTTTTTCGATCAAAAGTGTAATCTCCATTCCTTGCTAAAAGGAAGAAAAGCAAAAAAGGTATGTTGCTGCCTTTTTGAAAGGAGTGAAAATCACCAAAGGAACACTTGAACCTAAGGATCCAGGAGAGCAAGGATAAAAGGCTCCGGAACAAGGAAAGAACTTGTTGAATTGTCTCAACATTTAGATCATTTTGCAGAATCAAAATGTCTTTGAGATGAGACAAGCAAGGTTAGAGACAACTCGCTAAATCTCTAAGGATTTTCTTTGGATTTCCGTCATACAATTTGAGTTATGAGAAAGAATGCTATTTCTTATTTCTTACAAATATCATTCTTTCTTGAGCCGTACGAGGAGAAATTCTCTTATACGGTTCTAGGGGGGGTCTCATTTATCTATCCCGATTCGCAGTTTATCGAATCGTTGCAATGGATATTCGATCTCGAAGACAAGGGAAAGTACTTTCTAAGTTGGGTCTTTATGATCCAATAAAAAAGCAAAGTTATTTGAACGGTCCTGCTATTTTACATTTTATGGAAACTGGGGCTCAGCCTACAGAAACTGTTCATGGTATATTAAAGAAGGCCAAATTTTTTAATAAAGAAATTTAAATTAAATTAGGAAAGGAAATTTACCTACAAAAAAATGTAGAAATTTTTAAAAATATTAACGGAATTATTTAATAATTTATTTAATAAAATGAGTCAAAATCTAAAAATTGTAAAACTCGGTATTGTTATATTTTATTTATTTTCTCAAATAATTTATCGAGATTCTTATGTCTTTCGAGCATTGAACCTGTTATTATTCGTGTGTGGTTTGGCCATACTGTTTTATTTTAATTTGGGTTATTATTCTAAATATTTGGTTTATTTTTTTAAAAAAGAAACAATAGTTAGAGAGTTCAGTGTGGCTCTATTTTATTTATTTTGTGAAATGATGTATCGGGATTCTTACGTCTTTCGAGCATTGAACGTGTTACTATTCGTGTGTAGTTTGGCCATATTGTTTTCTTTGGGTTCTCATTCCTAGTTTGATTCATTGCCTATTTTTAATTTGATTTCCATATTTTATTGATTTAGTTCGTTGGATTTGTTTTCTCAACATTCAATTGATATTGACAATGATGTATTGAGCAAATATAATTGGATGGTGGAGAAATATCCATTTCTGTGCCATATTGGTTATTGGTTGGTTTTTTCCATCACACAAGTGATGGATTTACTAGAATGAAAAAAAAAAAAGAAAGAAATGGCAGAATTGAGGGATCCCCGAAATTCTGCCATTTCGGTTTATTTGAAAATGGGTTCTGTGTTAATTTGATTCCGTTTTTTTCTTGCTTTTGTTTTTTTCTTGCTTTTATATTTATAAATTATATATATATAATGATAATGGAATGGATTATAAAATCTTTCTTTTTTGATTTTATTTGTTTTATTGCTAGTTCCATTTTCATTTAATGTCTTTTGCCGGGATCGTGCAATTTAATCAATTTCTTATGATCTTCTATATTCTATATCTAATTGTCTCCATATATTTATCTTTTATCTGGGTTGCTAACTCAATGGTAGAGTACTCGGCTTTTAAGTGCGGCTATGATCTTTTACACATTTAGATGAGGCAACGAATTCGTCTAGACTTTTGGTAGAGTCTTTAAGACCACGACTGATCCTGAAAGGTAATGAATGGAAAAAAGAGCATGTCGTATTCATTTTGAATGGGGAATTTGGAAGACACGCCATTCTTACCTGATTGGTGCAAAAATATTGCTTTGACCCTTGTAAAATCCATTTCCGTTTATGCTTTCTTTGGTTGAGTAAATAAATGGATAGAGTACTAGGCTCCAATTCAATTCTGGAGAAAGAAAAAGCAACGAGCTTAGATTCTTAATTTGAACGATTACCCAATCTAATTATATGTTAAAAATGGATTAGTGCCTAACGGGGAAAGGGTTTTTCTGCGAGAAGATCGTCCATTTTTGAAATCCTAACTATTTTTTTCTGGAGACAGATGTGTATAAGAAACAGCATACTGATAAAAAGCATTTTTTCCAAAGTCAAAAGAGCGATTGGATTGCAAAAATAAAGGATTTTTAGCTTTTTCTTTTATGATGTTAATGAATCGAAATTCATTAGATAGAAAAAGAGAACAAGATCCATTGACTGGACTATTTGTTTCCAGGGTATCTACTTTTTTTATTACTATGTACATAACCTTTTATTTTATATATACCCTGTTCTGACCATATCGCACTATGTATCATTTTTTAACGGAAAGAGGGCTACTGGCTCAAGCAAGTATGTATGAGGAAAAATGGAAGAATTAAAAAGATATTTACAAAAAGATAGATATTGGCAACAGCACTTCCTATATCCACTTTTATTTCAGGAATATATTTATGCACTTGCTCATGATTATGGTTTAAAGGGATCCTTTTTTTACGAATCGGCGAAGATTTTAGGTTATGATACTAAATCCAGTTTAGTACTTGTGAAACGTTTAATTGTTCGAATGTATGAACAGAATTATTTGATTAATTCCTTTGATGATTCTAACCAAAATCGATTTGTAAATCCTTTTTTTTCTCAAATGATATCGGGAGGGGTTGCGGTTATTGTAGAAATTCCTTTCTCCCTGCCATCTTTTCTTCAAGAAAAAAAAGAAATAGCAAAATATCAGAATTTACGATCTATTCATTCGATATTTCCCTTTTTAGAGGACAAATTTTCCCATTTAAATTATGTGTCAGATATAGTAATACCTTATCCTATTCATCTCGAAATTTTGATTCAAATTCTACAATCCTGGATCAAGGATGTTCCCTCTTTGCATTTATTGCGATTTTTTCTATATGAATATCAGAGTTTCATTACTCTGAAGAAATGGATCTCTCCTTTTTCAAAAGACAATCAAAGACTATTTCGGTTCCTATATAATTCATATGTATTCGAATATGAATTAGTATTTTGTTTTCTCCGTAGACATTCTTCTTATTTACTATCAACATCTTCTGGAGACTTTATTGAGCGAACACATTTCTATGGAAAAATCGAGTATCTTGTAGTAGTTTGTCGTAATGATTTGCAGAAACCTTTAGAGTTGTGCAAAGATCCTTGCATGCATTATGTTCGATATCAAGGAAAATCAATTCTCGCTTCAAGGGGAACCCATCTTTTGATGAAGAAATGGAAAAGTT